GATCCCGGTACTTGGGACCCTATGGATGAAGACATGGTTTCTCTGGATCCCATTGGATTTCATTCGGAGGAGGAGCCTTATAAAGATCGGATTGATTCTTATCAAAGAAAGACAGGATTAACTGAGGCTGTTCAAACAGGCATAGGTCAACTAAATGGTATTCCTGTAGCAATTGGGGTTATGGATTTTCAGTTTATGGGGGGTAGTATGGGATCCGTAGTCGGGGAGAAAATCACCCGCTTGATTGAGTACGCTACCAATCAATTTCTACCTCTTATTATAGTGTGCGCTTCGGGGGGAGCGCGCATGCAAGAAGGGAGTTTGAGCCTAATGCAAATGGCTAAAATATCGTCTGCTTTATATGATTATCAATCAAATAAAAAGTTATTGTATGTATCAATCCTTACATCTCCTACTACTGGTGGGGTAACAGCCAGTTTTGGTATGTTGGGAGATATTATTATTGCCGAACCAAACTCCTACATTGCATTTGCGGGTAAAAGAGTAATTGAACAAACATTGAATAAAACAGTACCCGAAGGTTCACAAGCGGCTGAATATTTATTCCAGAAGGGCTTATTCGACCTAATCGTACCGCGTAATCTTTTGAAAAGTGTTCTGAGTGAGTTATTTAAGCTCCACGCCTTCTTTCCTTTGAATTCCAATTCAATCAAGTAGAGTGCACTAAGTTCCATTTTTTATTTGTAGCAAACAAGTAGTTAGCTTATCCGAATCTTAGCTTATCGGAATCAAAGTCACTAAAAAGGGAGTTTTCTTTGGCGACTTAAGATCTAATTGTAGAAAGAATCAAAATCAAAAGTTGCGGATAACTCTTTCTTTATTAAATTCGAAGATAAGAACAAAACACAAAGAAACGAAGAAAGAAATGAATTATCATATGTATCTTTCATGTAGATAGATGAATAAGTTCATTTATTTAGTTCTACATTCCTTGGACTTATTCTATATACTCACTTAGATACTTAATATCTCGAATGAAAAATTTTCAAATTGAATTAATTAATAATAACTACGAATTCATAATAATTACAATTATTAATTATAATTAGTATAAATATAAAATATGATATTAAAAAAAATAAGAACAGGTACAAATAATAAACCGAGGTACCCCATTTTATGACAACTTTCCACTTTCCCTCTATTTTTGTGCCTTTAGTAGGCCTAGTATTTCCGGCAATTGCAATGGCTTCTTTATTTCTTCATGTTCAAAAAAACAAGATTGTTTAGATCTGAGGGGACCCAATCTCATTCGTTTTTTTTTTTGAAACTTATACTTGTAGCATAACATAGATATTTATTTCGGAAAAGAAATATAGGGTAGAACATATGATTTTATGATTTCTGCCGAACATAAAGGAAAAAGCTCTTATGCCTGCAGAAAATGATCTAATCTATAGGTAACTCAATTCTAGCCAGTTTCAAATAGATCAGGATCGCTGGATGCCTAAAATGTAAAGTTGGTCGATCTATATGTATATCAATATGTATATTGGGATCATATGAGGGGTATGTTATTATTTTAGATCTAAACAAATTGGATGAATTACCCCTAAAAGTTCCCATTAAACTAGTGCTAGTTCACACCAAACTAGTGCTAGTGAATGAAAGTTCATTCGGAAACAAAAAAAGTAAAGTCAAAATCATTTGGGGTATTCTCTCAATTTCAATAAAATGCAATCGGATGAAGTATGAGTTGGCGATCAGAACATATATGGATAGAACTTATAACGGGGTCTCGAAAACTAAGTAATTTTTGCTGGGCCCTTATCGTTTTTTTAGGTTCATTAGGATTCTTGTTGGTTGGAACTTCTAGTTTTCTTGGTAGAAATTTAATATCTTTTGTTCCGTCTCAGCAAATCATTTTTTTTCCACAGGGGATCGTGATGTCTTTCTACGGGATTGCGGGTCTCTTTATTAGTTCCTATTTGTGGTGCACAATCTCCTGGAATGTAGGTAGTGGTTATGATCGATTTGATAGAAAGGAAGGAATAGTGTGTATTTTTCGTTGGGGATTTCCTGGAAAAAATCGTCGCATATTCCTGCGATTCCTTATAAAAGATATTCAATCCGTTCGAATAGAAGTTAAAGAGGGTATTTTTGCTCGTCCTGTCCTTTATATGGATATCAGAGGCCGGGGGGCTGTTCCGTTGACTCGTACTGATGAGAATTTGACTCCACGAGAAATTGAACAAAAAGCCGCGGAATTGGCCTATTTCTTGCGCGTACCAATTGAAGTATTTTGATTTTGAGAAAGAAAAAGGAACTGGGCTGAAGAACGAATGCTTTCTCAGCAGGAGGGAAAAAACGCAAGAATCCTGTTTTTTCTATAACTAAGTTTAGGATAAACAGATGCAGATAAACCATATCTTGTAAATTCTTTTTTTTCAATCGACCTTTTTATCCTTTCATTTGTGTTCTTTACTACCCAATAAATGGGTTTTCTTAATAATGATAACTGGCCTGTTTCTGTCTTGTTTTGCCGCTCATTTTTTTGAAATATTGGATATTTTCATAGAATAAGGGGTTCTTTCGGCTATTCATCGAAAGGAGACACTTGTTTTGTTTGGAATTTCATGAATTTAGATATCTGGAAACACTTGTATTATTTTTTTAGTCAAATTCGAAGTGGAGTCTTAGTCTATTTCTGTATTGTTTCTAGATTCAAAACAAAATCATAAATAAAATAGATTCATAGGTTTGATACCTTGTCTACAACTCATGTTTCAAAGAAAGGTTCGATTATATAAAGTCGACAAATGGAGTGGGTTAATTAAAAATTGACAGGCAAAAAATGACAAAAAAGAAAGCTTTCACTCCTCTTTTGTATCTTGCATCTATAGTCTTTCTGCCCTGGTGGATTTCTCTCTCATTTACTAAAAGTATGGAATCTTGGGTTATTAATTGGGCGGATATCGGCCAATCTGAAATTTTTTTGAATGATATTCAAGAAAAAAGTATTCTAGAAAAGTTCATAGAATTAGACGAAATCCTCTTCTTGGAAGAAATGATCAAGGAATACTCGGAGACATATCTACAAAAGTTTCTTATAGGAATCCACAAAGAAACGATCCAATTAATCAAGATACACAACGAGGATCGTATCCATACAATTTTACACTTCTCGACAAATATAATCTGTTTTGTTATTCTAAGTGGTTATTCGATTTTAGGTAATGAAGAACTTGTTATTCTTAACTCTTGGGCTCAGGAATTCCTATATAACTTAAGTGATACAGTAAAAGCCTTTTCGATTCTTTTATTAACTGATTTATGTATCGGATTTCATTCACCCCACGGCTGGGAACTAATGATTGGTTCTGTGTACAAAGATTTTGGATTTGGTCATAATGATCAAATTATATCTGGTCTTGTTTCCACTTTTCCGGTTATTCTCGATACTATTTTGAAATATTGGATTTTTCGTTATTTAAATCGTGTATCTCCATCACTTGTAGTTATTTATCATTCAATGAATGATTGATAAATCATCCACCAATATTAATCCAATTAGAACGTTTCTTACTTTGATAAGTATTAAAAACATTCTATTCGGGCGGTTTTCAGACTATTTTTATACTATAGTATTCCAGTAAAATGATTCCAATAAATAGCAGAATCGTGGATAGGAAACTATACTAGCGACCTACCCAATTTATTGTAGAAATTTTCAGACCAATGATTAGACCATGCAAACTAGAAATACTTTTTCTTGGATAAAGGAACATATTACTCAATCTATTTCCGTATCGCTCATGATATATATCATAACTCGGGCACCCGTTTCAAGTGCATATCCCATTTTTGCACAGCAGGGTTATGAAAATCCACGAGAAGCGACTGGGCGTATTGTATGTGCCAATTGTCATTTAGCTAATAAGCCCGTGGATATTGAGGTTCCACAAACAGTACTTCCTGATACTGTATTTGAAGCAGTTGTTCGAATTCCTTATGATAAGCAAGTGAAACAAGTCCTTGCTAATGGTAAGAAAGGGGGTTTGAATGTGGGGGCTGTTCTTATTTTACCGGAGGGGTTTGAATTAGCTCCTTCCGATCGTATTTCTCCCGAGATGAAAGAAAAGATAGGAAATTTGTCTTTTCAGAGCTATCGCCCTAATAAAAAAAATATTCTTGTAATAGGGCCTGTCCCCGGCCAGAAATATAGTGAAATCACCTTTCCTATTCTTTCCCCCGACCCCGCTACTAAGAAAGATGTTCACTTCTTAAAATATCCTATATATGTAGGAGGAAATAGGGGAAGGGGTCAGATTTATCCCGACGGAAGCAAGAGTAACAATACAGTTTATAATGCTACAGGGGCGGGCATAGTAAGCAAAATCATACGAAAAGAAAAAGGGGGATATGAAATAATCATAACAGATCCATCGGATGGACGTCAAGTGGTTGATATTATCCCTCCAGGACCAGAAGTTCTTGTTTCAGAGGGTGAATCCATCAAATTTGATCAACCATTAACGAGTAATCCTAATGTGGGTGGATTTGGTCAGGGAGATGCCGAAATAGTACTTCAAGATCCATTACGTGTCCAAGGCCTTTTGGTCTTCTTGGCATCTGTTATTTTGGCACAAATATTTTTAGTTCTTAAAAAGAAACAGTTCGAGAAGGTTCAATTAGCCGAAATGAATTTCTAGACTCGCGGATTTATCGACATCAGGTTCGTAAAAAGAACAAAATTTGGGTTGTCAATTCTATATGATCAAAAAAAAATAAATTCTGAAAAACCTTTTATTTACTTGCTCTTTTTCTACAAACTTCGGGGACTCCCTTGTAGCGCACTCTTAGTCATAACGCATTCTTAGTCATAATAGGTAGGTTTTTGTTTGAAGAAGACTATTTTATTTGACTTTAGGGCTTTACCACCCCTTTCTTTGTTCAAATTGAATTGACAGGACTGTGTTACTATTGCCAGATTTCAATGCCATAAAATTGGCATAGAGATTAGCATAAATAAGCGGGTA